ATAAATTTTAGTGTTAAATTTAATTTATTTTAATAATAATTTATTTATATTTATAGTAATTAATATTAATTATTTAAGAAATTAAGATTTAGTAATATCAAAATTAATAACAAATTTTGTGCCAGCAGTTGCGGTTAAACAAAAATTAAATTAAATTTTTTTGGTGGATAATATGTAAATTTTTTTTTAATAATAAATTAAAAATTAAATTATTAAGTGAAATTTTAATTTAATAAAATTTTATTTATAATTTATGAATTAGTAAATTTTATTTAAAACTAGGATTAGATACCCTATTATAAAAATTTAAATTAAAAAATACCAAAATAGTAAATAATTATTTATTGAAACTTAAATAATTTGGCGGTATTTTAGTTTATTTAGAGGAATCTGTTTAATAATTGATAATCCACGAATAAATTTACTTAATTTATAACTTTGTATATCGTTGTTATAAAAATATTTTTTAATGATTTTAATATTTAAAAATTTAAATATAAATTAAATCAGATCAAGATGCAGGTAATAATTAAGAATATAATGGATTACAATAAATTTATTTAAATGAATGTTAATTTGTAATAATTAATTAAAAGTGGATTTAAATGTAATTTTATTTATTTTAATAAAATGATTAAAAATTAAAATATGTACATATTGCCCGTCGCTTTCATATATTAGTATGTATATATTTGATAATGTGTATATTATGTATTTAAATTGGAATAAGTCGTAACAAAGTAGAGGTACTGGAAAGTGTTTCTAGAAAGATCAAATTAGAGCTTGATTTAAAAGTATTTCATTTACATTGAAAAGATATTATAATATAATTAATTTGAGGGGGAAAAATTAATAAATTAATTTTAATAAAAAAATTTTTAAATATATTTAATGGGGGTTAAAGTATATTTATAAAAAAAAATTAATTAATTTATAGTAAATTAGTATTGTGAAAGAATTTTGAAATAATTTTAAATAAAAATTTTTTAAAAAGTAATTTTAATTTAATGTATCTTGTGTATCAGAGTTTATTAAAAAAATTTTTTTTATAAAAAATTCTCGAATTTAAAAGAGATAATTAATTAAAAAATTTATTGTGGCAAAAATATTTTAAATAATTAATTTGAAATGAGATGTTAATCGTTTTTAAATATATCTAGTTTTTTTAGAAAAAAATTTAATTTTATATTTTTATATGTTAAAATTAATTAATTAATTTTAACATATAAAAATATTATATTTTAAGGGATAAGCTTTAAAATAAATTTATATAATATTTAATTTTTTTTGAAATTTATATAATTTATATTGTTAAAAAATTTTAATTTATTATAAATAATTTCATTAAAAATAAAATTTAAATTAAAAAATATTTATATTTTTATAAAAAAATATTTTTTAATAATTTAATAATAATTATAATGATAAAATTAGTATATAAATTTTTTTTAATAAAATTATTTTTTTTTAATTAATTAATTAAAAGGAATTCGGCAAAAATTTATATTCACTTGTTTATCAAAAACATGTCTTTTTGAATTTAATATAAAGTCTAATCTGCCCACTGATAAATTATTAAAGGGCTGCAGTATTTTGACTGTACAAAGGTAGCATAATCAATAGTCATTTAATTGATGACTTGTATGAAAGATTGGATGAAATATAAACTGTCTTTTATTTAAATTATAGAAATTAATTTTTTATTTAAAAAGTTAAAATATTTTAAAAAGACGAGAAGACCCTATAGAGTTTTATAATTAAATAAATTAAAATTATTTATAAATTTAATAATTAAAATTTATTTAATTATTTTGTTGGGGTGACAAAAAAATAAATAAAACTTTTTTTAATTATTTATCATTAATAAGTGAATAAATGATCCAATTTTATTGATTATAAGAAAAAATTACCTTAGGGATAACAGCGTAATTTTTTTTTTTAGTTCATATAAAAAAAAGAGTTTGCGACCTCGATGTTGGATTAAGATAAAATTTAAATGCAGAAGTTTAAAATTTTGATCTGTTCGATCATTAAAATCTTACATGATCTGAGTTCAAACCGGTGTAAGCCAGGTTGGTTTCTATCTTTTAAAATTTATAATATTTTAGTACGAAAGGATTAAATATTAAAATTAAATTTATAATTTTGAATTTTATTAAATTTAAAATAAAAATTAAAATAGAATAATTATGTTATATATATATATATATATATATATTAAATAATATTATTACTATTTTGGCAGAAAAATGTAATGATTTTAGAATTCATAAATATATAATTTAATTATATAGATAGTACATTTATTTTTATGATATTTTAATAATTATAATTGGTTTAATAATTTTAATTGTGGGAGTTTTAGTTGGGGTTGCATATTTAACTTTATTAGAGCGTAAGGTTTTAGGTTATATTCAAATTCGTAAAGGTCCTAATAAAGTGGGTATTTTAGGAATTTTACAACCATTTTCTGATGCTATTAAATTATTTACTAAAGAACAAACTTATCCTAATTTTTCTAATTATTTAAGATATTATTTTTCTCCTGTTATTAGATTTATTTTATCTTTAATAATTTGATTATTAATTCCTTATTATTTTAATATAATTAGATTTAATTTAGGAATTATATTTTTTTTGTGTTGTACTAGTATAGGAGTTTATACAGTTATAATTGCTGGGTGATCTTCTAATTCTAATTATGCTTTATTGGGGGGTTTACGTGCTGTAGCACAAACTATTTCTTATGAAGTTAGTTTATCTTTAATTTTAATATCAAGAATTATTATAGTTATAGATTTTAGATTATTGAGTTTTAATTTTTATCAAAATTATATTTGATTTATTATTTTAATATTTCCTTTAAGATTGTGTTGAATTAGATCTAGAATAGCAGAGACTAATCGTACTCCTTTTGATTTTGCTGAGGGGGAAAGAGAATTAGTTTCTGGATTTAATATTGAGTATAGAAGTGGGGGATTTGCTTTGATTTTTTTAGCTGAATATTCTAGAATTTTATTTATAAGAATATTATTTGTTTTAATTTATTTAGGGGGTTTTATGTTAGATTTTATATTTTATTTTAAGTTAAGATTTATTTCTTTTTTATTTATTTGAGTTCGTGGTACATTACCTCGGTATCGTTATGATAAATTAATATATTTAGCTTGAAAAAGATATTTACCTGTTTCATTAAATTTTTTATTATTTTTTTTAGGATTTAAAATTTTTTTAATTTAATTTAATTTTTTTTTAGTATAAATTAATAGAATATAATTATTCTTTCTTAAGTTTTCAAAACAAATGCTTATAACAAGCTCATTAATTAAAATAATATATTATCTCAATATTTATTTATAAATGGGTTTATAATAAAATAAGAAAAATAAAAAATTGTTAATAGTTGTCCTGTAATAATATAAGGATCTTCAACTGGTCGAGCTCCAATTCAAGTTAATAAAATAACAATAGTAACTATTGATCAAAATAAAATTTGATTAATAGGGTAAAATTGAATACCTTGAATCTTTTTATTAAATGTAAATGGTAGAATAATTAAAATTAAAATTGATATTACTAAAGCAATAACTCCTCCTAATTTATTTGGGATTGATCGTAAAATTGCATAAGCAAATAAAAAATATCATTCTGGTTGAATATGTACTGGAGTTACTAAAGGATTAGCTGGAATAAAATTATCAGGATCTCCTAATAAATAGGGATTAGTTAATGTTAAAATAGTTAATATAAATATTAAAATAATAAATCCAATTAAATCTTTAAAAGTAAAAAATGGATGGAAAGGAATTTTATCTAAATTTCTATTTAATCCTAGTGGGTTATTTGATCCTGTTTGGTGTAAAAATAATAAATGAATTATAGTTATTATTAAAATAATAAAGGGTAATAAAAAATGAAAGGTATAGAATCGAGTTAATGTTGCATTATCTACTGCAAATCCTCCTCAAATTCAATTAACAATTTTTACTCCTAAAGAGGGAATAGCAGATAAAAGATTAGTAATGACAGTAGCTCCTCAAAATGATATTTGTCCTCAAGGTAAAACATAACCTATAAATGCAGTTCCTATTAATAAAAATAAAATAATTACTCCTACTATTCATGTATATTTTAAATTAAATGATTCATAATAAATTCCTCGTCCAATATGTAGGTAAATGCAGATGAAAAAAAATGATGCTCCATTAGCATGAAGTGTACGAATTAATCAACCATAATTTACATTTCGGCAAATGTAGTTAACACTATAAAATGCTAATTCAATATTAGCAGTATAATATATTGTTAGAAATAATCCTGTTAAAATTTGAATAATTAAACATAGTGCTAATAAAGATCCAAAATTTCATCATATTGAAATATTTGATGGAGAGGGAAGATCAATTAATGATCCATTAATGATTTTTAAAATTGGGTGATTTTTTCGAATTGTGGAGAATTTATTTATCATTAAATATTAGAACGAATAGGTCCATAAAAAATATTAGTAATTTTTACTACTGCAATTAATGTAATAAATAAGTAAATTACTAATATTATTATAATTATAAAAGTTTGATTGTTATATAATTTATTTAAGTTAATTTTATTATCATTATTTAAAAATAAAAAATTTAAAAAATTATTTATATCTGAATTTATTGATAGATTTATTCAATAAATATTATTTATGTAAATAAATTGAATTGTTAATATTAAAATTAGTAATATAAATAAAAATTTTTTTAATTTAAATTTATTAATAAATATTTCATTTGAAGCAATTCTTGATACGTAAATAAATAAAACTAATAAACCTCCTAAAAAGGTAAGGAATAAAATATATGAAAATCAATAGGTTTTAATGATTATTCCTGAAATTAAACAAGTTAATAAGGTTTGAGTTAAAATTATTAATCCTATTGATAAAGGATTATTTAATGAAAATATAAAAATTGAAATTATAATTATTAATATAGAAAAAATTAATTTTGTTATATCAAATCAAAGAATAGTTTAATAAAAATAATAATTTTGGAGATTATTGATAAAGAAATTCTTTTTCTTTGAAGTTTTTAAAGTAAATATCTTAATTTTGGTTTACAAGACCAATGTTTTTTTTAAACTATAAAAACTTAATGATAATTATAAATATATGAATTATTTTTATTTTAATATTTATTATTGGGAATTTAATTTTTATTTCTAAACATAAACATTTATTAATTGTTTTATTAAGTTTAGAATTTATTGTTTTAAGAATTTTTTTTTTTTTTTTAATTTATTTAAGTTTTATTGAAAATGATATATATATATTAATATTATTTTTGGTTTTTTCTGTTTGTGAGGGGGCTTTAGGGTTATCAATTTTAGTTTCAATGATTCGTACTCATGGTAATGATTATTTTCAAAGATTTAATTTATTATAAAATTTATTTTAATTAAAAATTTATTTTAAAATTTAATGATAAAATTTTTATTAATAATATTTTTTATAATTCCTTTATGTTTTTTAAAAAATATATTTTGAATGGTTCAAATAATGTTATTTTTTATAATATTTTTATTTATAAATTTAAGAATAACTTTAAATTTATATTGTAATTTAAGATATATGTATTCTTGTGATATTATATCTTATGGTTTAATTTTATTAAGAATTTGAATTTCTATTTTAATAATTATAGCTAGAGAAAATTTATATAAAATAAATTTTTATTTAAATTTTTTTTTATTTAATATTATATTTTTATTGATTATATTATATATAACTTTTTCTGTTATAAATATATTTATATTTTATTTATTTTTTGAGGGTAGATTAATTCCTACATTGCTATTAATTATTGGTTGAGGTTATCAACCTGAACGAATTCAAGCTGGTATATATTTATTATTTTATACTTTATTTGTTTCTTTACCTTTATTAATTGGTATTTTTTATTTATTTAGTGAAATAAATTGTATAATAATTTATTTTTTAAAATTTATAAATTTAAATACTTATTTATTATATTTTTCTATAATTTTAGCTTTTTTAGTTAAAATACCAATATATTTTGTTCATTTGTGACTTCCTAAGGCTCATGTTGAAGCTCCTGTTTCTGGGTCTATGATTTTAGCTGGAATTATATTAAAATTAGGGGGATATGGATTATTACGTTTAATAATTTTTTTACAATATATTAATTTAAAATTAAATTATATTTGGATTGTAATTAGTTTAATTGGGGGATTTTATATTAGTTTAAAATGTTTTTGTCAAGTAGATATTAAGTCTTTAATTGCATATTCTTCTGTTGCTCATATAAGAGTTGTTATTAGAGGAATTATGGTTATGAATTATTGAGGATTTATTGGATCTTATGTTTTAATAATTGGGCATGGTTTATGTTCTTCTGGGATATTTTGTTTAGCTAATATTAATTATGAGCGTTTACATAGACGAAGACTTTATATTAATAAAGGAATAATAAATTTTATACCTTCAATAAGATTATGGTGATTTTTATTAATATCTTCAAATATAGCTGCTCCTCCAAGATTAAATTTAATAGGGGAAATTAGATTAATTAATAGAATAATTAGATGATCTTGGTTAACTATAATTATATTGATTATGATTTCTTTTTTTAGTGCAGGTTATAGTTTATATTTATATTCTTTTATTCAACATGGAAAATATTATTCAGGTATTTATAGATATTATACTGGAGTTTCTCGTGAGTATTTAATATTAATATTACATTGATTACCTTTAAATATTTTAGTTATAAAAATTGATTATTCAATAATTTGATTTTATTTAAATAATTTAATTATAAAATATTGATTTGTGGTATCAAAAATGTGAATAAAATTCATTTTAAATTATTAATAAAAAATATTCTATTTGTTTTATTTCTTTTATTTTTTTATTTTTAATAAGAATATTAAATTTTATTTTTATAATTTTTTTTATAATAAATAATTTAATTATTTTTTTAGAGTGGGAAATTATTTCATTTAATTCAATAAGAATTGTAATATCGGTTTTATTAGATTGAATATCTTTGTTATTTATAATATTTGTATTTTTAATTTCATCTGTAGTTATTTATTATAGAAAAAGTTATATAAGTTCTGAATTAAATTTAATACGTTTTATTATTTTAGTGTTATTATTTGTATTTTCAATAATATTATTAATTATTAGTCCAAATATTATTAGAATTTTATTAGGTTGGGATGGATTAGGGTTAGTTTCTTATTGTTTAGTAATTTATTATCAAAATTTGAAATCTTATAATGCTGGTATATTAACAGCTTTATCAAATCGGATTGGGGATGTTTTTATCTTAATAGTTATTTCTTGGATAATAAATTATGGGAGATGAAATTATATTTTTTATTTAGAATTTATAAATAATGATTGAGAAATAATTATAGTTAGATCTATAATTATTATAGCTGCTATAACAAAAAGTGCTCAAATTCCTTTTAGTTCTTGATTACCAGCAGCTATAGCTGCTCCTACTCCCGTTTCTGCTTTAGTTCATTCTTCTACTTTAGTAACGGCTGGGGTTTACTTATTAATTCGTTTTAATATATTATTATTAAATACATATTTTTTAAAAATTTTATTATTGTTATCTGGGTTGACAATATTTATAGCTGGGATTTCAGCTAATTATGAGTTTGATTTAAAAAAAATTATTGCTTTATCTACTTTAAGACAATTAGGGTTAATAATGAGAATTTTAAGAATAGGGTTGCCTGATTTAGCTTTTTTTCATTTATTAACTCATGCTATATTTAAAGCTTTATTATTTATATGTGCAGGAGTTATTATTCATATAATAAATGATATACAAGATATTCGTTTTATAGGGGGAATTAGATTTTATGTTCCTTTAACTTCTTTATGTATAAATATTTCTAATATAGCTTTATGTGGTATTCCATTTTTAGCTGGATTTTATTCTAAAGATTTAATTTTAGAAATAGTTAGATTTAGAAATTTAAATTTATTAATTTTTTATATATATTATGTTTCAACTGGTTTAACTATATTTTATAGATTTCGTTTAATTATATATTTAATAATTAATGATTATAATTTAATTAGAATTTATAATTTATATGATGAAGATTATGTTATATTAAAAAGAATATTTGTTTTATTATTTATAAGAATTATTAGAGGTAGATTTTTAAGCTGAATGATTTTTTCTTATCCTTATATAATTTATTTACCTTTTAATTTAAAAATAATAGTAATTTATGTAAGTTTAATTGGGGGTATTATAGGATATTTAATTAGAATTATAAAAATTTATTCTTTAAATAAATTTATTATAACTTATAATTTAAGAAATTTTTTATGCATAATATGATTTATACCTAATTTATCAACTTATGGAATAACATATTATTTTTTAAATTTTGGTCAAAAATTATTAATAAATATTGATATAGGGTGAAGTGAGTATTATAGAGGATTTGGTATAATAAAAATTATAAAAAATTATTCTATAATTTATAATATTTTTCAAATAAATAATTTTAAAATTTATTTATTTAGATTTGTTATTTGAATAATAATTTTATTAATTATATTCTTAAATAATTAATATTATTTAAATTTAAATAGCTTATAAATAAAGAGCATAATATTGAAGATATTAAGGAGATAATTTTATCTTTAGATAATATATTTATAAAAAAATTTTTTTATTTTTACAATGAAAATGTAAAGTTTTAATTTAAACTATATAAATAGAAATATTAATGGAATTTAACCACTAAAAATTAAGTTAGCAGCTTAATTTTAATCTTTATATTTCTATATTTAATTGGAATTATTATTCAATTTTATCATTAACAGTGATATACCTCTATTTTGGTTTCAATTAAATATTTAATAATTTAATTATATAAATAAGGAGTTTTATTAACTCTTTCTTTTAAGTCGAAATTAAATGCAAATTTGCTTCTTATTTGTAAGATAAATTGTTTATAATATACAATATTTTTTGAATGCAAATCAAATGTTTTTATTAAACTATAATCCTAATTTGTTCAATTTAATATATTTTGGTTTCATTCATGATATAATCCAATTAATAAAATTAAAATGAAAAAAAGTCTAATTTTTGTTCATAAAATAAAATTTACTAGTTTAAATAAAGGAATAATGGGAAAAATTAAAGCAATTTCAACATCAAAAATTAAAAAAATTACAGTAATTAAAAAAAAATGTAAAGAAAATGGAATTCGTGCTGATGATTTAGGGTCAAATCCGCATTCAAAAGGTGAACATTTTTCTCGATCTATATAAGTTTTTTTTGATAAAATAATAGACAGTAATATTATAATATTAGAAATAATTATAACAATTAAAAAAATATTTGTTATTAAAATAATTATTTATATTAAAAATTTTAAACTTTTTGATTGGAAGTCAAATATACTAAATATATTATATAAATAATTAATTTCCTCATCAATAAATTGAAATGTAAAGGAATAATCAAACTACGTCTACAAAATGTCAATATCAAGCTGCTGCTTCAAATCCAAAATGATGATTACTTGAAAAATGATTATTTAAGTGTCGTATTAAACAAATTAATAAAAATAATGTTCCAATGATTACATGTAATCCATGAAATCCTGTTGCTATAAAAAAAGTTGATCCATAAATTCTATCTGCAATAGTGAAAGGAGCTTCAAAATATTCATAGGCTTGAAGAATTGTAAAATAAATTCCTAGTATAATTGTAATAAATAAACCTTGAGTTATTTGAGAATTATTATTTTCTAAAATGGCATGATGAGCTCATGTAACAGAAACTCCTGATCTAATTAAAATAATAGTATTAAGAAGTGGAATTTGAAATGGGTTGAAAGGGATAATTCTTGTAGGGGGTCATATAGCTCCAATTTCAATATTAGGGGCAAGTCTACTATGAAAAAAAGCTCAAAAAAAAGAAATAAAAAAAAAAATTTCAGATACAATAAATAAAATTATACCTCAACGAAGACCTTTAGTTACTAAAATAGTATGTTTACCTTGGAAAGTTCCTTCTCGGCAAATATCTCGTCATCATTGATATATAGTTAAAATAACAATTAAATATCCTAAAAATAATAAATTTATATTAAAATTATGAAATCATTTTACTATTCCTGTAACTAAAACTATAACTCCAATAGCTCCAGTTAAAGGTCATGGTCTATAATCTACTAAATGAAATGGATGATTAAAATTATTTTTCATTAATTTACTTCTCTAGAATATAAAGTTGATAAAATTGCAATAACATAAGATTGAATTACTGCAACTGCAGATTCTAAAATTAATAATAAAATTTGAATTAAAATTAATAATATAATAAAATAAGATCTTATAGAAGTTCCAGTATTTCTTAATAAAGTTATAAGTAAATGTCCTGCAATTATATTAGCTGTTAATCGAACTGCTAAAGTTCCTGGTCGAATAATATTTCTAATAGTTTCAATTAAAACTATAAAAGGTATTAAAATTGATGGGGTACCTTGGGGGATTATATGGATAAATATATGTTGAGAATTGTTAATTCATCCATAAATTATAAATCTTAATCATAAAGGTAAAGAAATTGATAATGATAAAGTTAAATGACTTGTTCTAGTAAAAATATAAGGAAATAGTCCTAAAAAATTATTAAATAAAATAAATGTGAATATAGAAATAAAAATAAAAGTTGATCCTTGAAAATAATTATTTTTTAATAAAGTTTTAAATTCATTATGAAGTTTTATTAAAATAAAATTTCAAAAAAAAAAATGACGATTAGGAATTAATCAAAATGAATAGGGGATAAACATAATCCCTAAGATTGTTCTAATTCAATTAAAGGGTAAATTAAATAAGTTTGTTGATGGATCAAAAATTGAAAATAAATTACTTATCATTTTCAATTAAAATTTTTAAATTTTATAATATTTAAATTTAATTTATTATTATTATTGTTATTTTGATAAATATAATAATTTATAATATTAAAAATTAAATAAATTAAAATAAATAAAAAAAAAGAAATTAATCAATTAATTGGTATTATTTGAGGGATAAAAGAATATTACAATATTGTAATAATTTAAATTTGACATATTTATGTTATTTTTTTTTTAACTAATTCTTTAATTTAAAAATTAAATAAATCATTAGAAGTAATTGCTAATTTACTATTAAATGGTTTAAGAGACCAGTACTTGCTTTCAGTCATCTAATGAAGAAGAATAATTATTAATTCAATTAATGAAATTTTTAATTGAAATTCTTTCAATTACAATAGGTATAAAACTATGATTGGCTCCACAAATTTCTGAGCATTGACCATAAAAAATTCCTGGTCGATTAATAAAAAAATTAGTTTGATTTAATCGACCAGGGTTAGCATCTACTTTTACTCCTAAAGAGGGAATAGTTCATGAATGAATTACATCAGTAGCAGTAATAAGAATTCGAATTTGATTATTTATAGGTAAAACAATACGATTATCAACATCTAATAAACGAAAATTATTAGATTGTAATTCATTAGTTGGAATTATGTAAGAATCAAATTCAATATTATGAAAATCTGAATATTCATATCTTCAATATCATTGATGTCCAATTGATTTTAAAGTAATTAAAGGATTATTTAATTCATCTAATAAATATAATAAACGTAATGAAGGTAAAGCAATAAAGATTAAGGTAATTGCTGGTAAAATAGTTCAAATTAATTCAATTATTTGACCTTCTAATAAAAATCGATTAATATATTTATTAAATAGTAATCTTATTATTAAATATCCAACTAAAATTGTAATTATAATTAAAATAATTAAGGTATGGTCATGAAAGAAAATAATTTGTTCTATTAAAGGGGATGCTCTATTTTGTAAATTAAGATTAGATCATGTTGGCATTTCTAAAAAAAGGATAATCCTTTATAAATGGGGTTTAAATCCATTACATATAATCTGCCATATTAGAATAAATTGCTTAAAATAGGTAGTTCATTATATGAATGTTCTGCAGGAGGTAAATTTTGATATCATTCAATTGAAGAAGATAAATTTAAAGTAAATAAAGCAATTCGTTGATTAATTAAAGATTCTCAAATAATAATTAATATTAATATTACTGCTAATAAAGAAATATAAGATCCTAAGGATGAAATAATATTTCAAGAAATAAAAGAATCAGGATAATCAGAATATCGACGAGGTATTCCAGCTAATCCTAAAAAATGTTGAGGAAAAAAAGTTAAATTTACTCCAATAAATATAATAAAAAATTGAATTTTTAATAAATATGGATTTATTGATAAACCTGTAAATAGTGGATATCAATGAATAAATCCTCCTATAATTGCAAATACAGCTCCTATAGAAAGAACATAATGAAAGTGAGCTACTACATAGTAAGTATCATGAAGAGTAATATCAATTGAAGAATTAGATAAAATTACTCCTGTTAATCCTCCAACAGTAAATAAAAATACAAATCCTAATCTTCATAGAATAGAAGGTGAATAATTAATTTGAGTTCCGTGGAAAGTAGCTAATCATCTGAAAATTTTAATTCCTGTTGGAACTGCAATAATTATAGTTGCTGATGTAAAATAAGCTCGAGTATCAATATCTATTCCAACAGTAAATATATGATGAGCTCAGACAATGAATCCTAATAATCCAATAGCTAATATTGCATAAATTATTCCTAAACATCCAAAAGTTTCTTTTTTTCCTCTTTCTTGGGAAATAATGTGAGAGATTATACCAAATCCTGGAAGAATTAAAATATAAACTTCTGGGTGTCCAAAAAATCAAAATAAATGTTGATATAAAATTGGATCTCCTCCTCCTGCAGGGTCAAAAAATGAAGTATTTAAATTACGGTCAGTTAATAATATGGTAATAGCTCCAGCTAATACAGGTAAAGATAAAAGTAATAAGAATGCTGTAATACCTACAGCTCAAATAAATAAAGGTATTTGATCAAATGATAATCTATTTAATCGTATATTAATAATTGTGGTAATAAAGTTAATAGCTCCTAAAATTGAAGAAATTCCAGCTAAATGAAGAGAAAAAATAGCAAGATCTACTGATCTTCCTCCATGAGCAATATTAGAAGATAGGGGGGGGTAAACCGTTCATCCAGTTCCTGCTCCATTTTCTACAATTCTTCTTGAAATTAATAAAGTTAATGACGGGGGGAGAAGTCAAAAACTTATATTATTTATTCGTGGGAAAGCTATATCAGGGGCTCCTAATATAAGAGGTACAAGTCAATTTCCAAATCCTCCAATTATAATAGGTATAACTATAAAAAAAATTATAATAAAAGCATGGGCTGTAACAATAGTATTATAAATTTGATCATCTCCAATTAAAGATCCTGGGGTTCCTAATTCAGCACGAATTAATAATCTTAATGAAGTTCCTACTATTCCTGCTCAAATACCAAAAATAAAATATAATGTTCCAATATCTTTATGATTTGTTGAATAAAGTCATTTTCGCTACTAAATAAAATGGCTGAGTTTAAGCGATAAATTGTAAATTTATTAACGAGATATATTTCTCTTTTATTAGGCTTTATATTCAAAAATGATATAAAATTGCAAATTTTAAGGAATAGAAGTTAATTCTATTAAGGCTTAAAGAATTTTCTTTATAAATAATTTTGAAGATTATTAGTTTAAATTAACTTAAAACCTTAATAAAAAAAAAAAGTACTAAAAATTATTCCTCTAATAGAAATGAAAGAAAAAATATTAATTATTATAAAATGATTATTTTTAATAAAAATTTTAAATCATTTTATTTTTAAATAATTGAATATAAAAGCAGAGTAAATAATACGAATATAAAAAAATAATATAATTAAACTTATTATAATTAAAATAAATGTTAATAAATATATTTTATTATTAATTATAAAATTAATAATAATTCATTTAGGAAAAAATCCAATAAATGGAGGTAATCCTCCTAAAGAAAGAAAATTAATTAATAAATTAATTTTAATAAAAAAATTTATATTAATAATAAATAATTGATTTAAAAAATATATATTTATTATAGAAAATAAAAAACATATTATTCTAATTATAAAAGAATAAATAAATAAATAAAAAAATCATAAATTTTCTCTAATTATAATTGCAGATATTATTCAACCTAAATTATTAATAGAAGAGAAAGCTATTAATTTTCGTAAAGAAGTTTGATTTAGTCCTCCAATAGCTCCAATTATTACATTTATAATAATAATAATTAAAATAAAATTTATATTAAAATAATAAGATAAAAGAATTATAGGAGTAATTTTTTGTCAAGTTATTAAAATAAATCTATTAAATCATGATAATCCTTCGATAATATTGGGGAATCAAAAATGGAATGGGGTTCTTCCTATTTTTATAAGCAATGAAGAATTTATTATAATAGAAATAAAATTATTTATTTCAAAATTTTTTAATAAAATTATTTTAATTAAAATTATAAATAATAAATTAATGGAGGCAATTGATTGAGTTAAAAAATATTTTAATGATGCTTCGGTTGATAGTAAATTATTTGAATTAGAAATTAAAGGAATAAATCTTAATAAATTGATTTCTAATCCAATTCAACATCCAAATCATGAATTTGATGAAATAGAGATTAATGTACTAAATATTAAAATAAATAAAAAAAATATTTTATTTGAATTAAAAAAAATTTAAATTAGAATAATATTATTCTCTATAGAATTTAAAATTCAGTATATTATATATGTATGTATATTTTAGTGTAAGATGCACAATAGTTTTTGATACTATTAGATATAGTTTAATTCTATAAAATATAATAAAGGTAAAAATATTACTTAATTTATCCTATCAGAATAATCCTTTAATCAGGCACTTTATTTTTAAAAAAAAGGTATTTCCTTTATAGTTGGGGTATGAACCCAAAAGCTTAATTTAGCTTATTTTTAATTTATTATTATTATTATTATTAGAAAAATTATTAAGAATGGTTTTATGTATGTTTTAAATTAAATTTATCTATTTAATTTATATATATGTATATATATATTAAATATTATATTAATTAATATTATATATATATATATTTAAATATTTAATTAATTAATATTATATTTATATTTATTAATTTACTTAATTAATTAAAATTATATTAATATATTATAATTTGAATGAATATATATTGATTTATTCTTAAATTTTATTTTTAATATGAATATTACAAATAAATAAGAAAAGAATTATTAATTGTTTAATAATGTTTATTAAATATTTTAATATAAAAAAAAAAAAAAAAAATCTATTTAAGAAAATTTGTATATAATATATAAGTTTTTATAGTTTAATAATTTTATTATAAATTTATTTTACAT